TAGGATACCACTTCTACGAATAGCTCGTAATGCGGCGTCTCTTCCGAGACCGGGACCTTTTATCATGACTTCTGCTCGTTGCATACCCTGATCAACTACTGTACGAATAGCATTTGCTGCTGCAGTTTGAGCGGCAAAGGGTGTCCCTCTTCGCGTACCATTGAATCCACAAGTACCGGCCGAGGACCAGGAAACCACCCGACCTCGTACATCTGTAACTGTGACAATGGTATTATTAAAACTTGCTTGAACATGAATAACTCCCTTTGGTATTTTACGTGCACTTTTACGTGCACCAATACGTACATTTCTACGTAAACCAGTTCTCGGTATAGCTTTTGCCATATTGTATCATCTCATAAATATGAGTCAGAAATATATGGATCTATCCATTTCATGTCAAAACAGATTCTTTATTTGTACGCTGAGTCCTTTAGTGAGTCTGATTATCCCTTTAGCCTTGTCTTTGTTTATGTCTCGGGTTGGAACAAATTACTCTAATGCGCCCCCGTCTACGGATTAGTCGACATTTTTCACAAATTTTACGAACGGAAGCTCTTATTTTCATATTTTTCATTCCTTATCTTAATTCTGAATCTACTTCTTGGTAGAAAATAAGTTTCTTGAAATTTTTAATCTCGAATCGTATTGAATAAAAATCACCTAATCTTTTGAATCCTTGTTTCGGAGTCGATAAATTATACGTCCTCTGCTTGAATCATAACGACTTACTTCAATTTTGACTTTATCCCCGGGTAGTATCCGTATAAAACTACGTCGGATCTTTCCCGAAACATAACCTAGAATCAGATCCTCATTATCTAACCGAACCCGAAACATGCCATTGGGAAGCGATTCAGTAATTAAACCTTCATGAGTCCATTTTTGTTCTTTCATTCCAGGTAAAGCCTCCTTGAGGTATCAACTAATGGAGGAGAAACGATATTAGACAACTCACCCCCCTTTCTTTTTATATTTCTCAAATAGGAAGAGGTTTCGGATTTCATTTGGATATGAAATGGATTACCATATATAACATAAAATTTCTCCGCCGATTCCTTCTAGTCGAGCTTCCCGATCTGTCATTATACCCCGAGAAGTGGAAAGAATTACAATACCCATTCCACCTAAAATTCTAGGAATTCGTTGAGAGTTAGAATAGATTCGTAGACCGGGTCGGCTGATCCGTTTTAAATTTAAAAAATTTCTATAGGGTCTTTTCCTATTCCTGCTATGTCGCAGGGTTAAAACCAAAAAATTTTTGTTTTTTTCTCGATGTTTTCTGACGTTTTCGATAAAACCTTCTCGGAAAAGTATTTTAACAATATTTTCGGTAATATTAGTAGATGCTATGCGAACAACTCTTTTTCTATCCATATCAGCATTTCGTATAGAGGTTATTATCTCAGCAATAGTGTCTCTACCCATGATGAATTAAAACTTTTGTCGTCCCAAAATTGGATATAATTAACATGTTTTTCTTTTTTTTTTTTATTGGTTTATGAATATAAATTTTTCAAGGTATATGCGCAAAACACAAGCTACGAATTAATCTAGTTCTTAATCTATTTCCCTTCAAATACCCCAAAAATTGAGATCTCTTTTTTTTTATTTTATAATACTTCGGGAGCTAATGAAACTATTTTAGTAAAATTTAATTGTCTCAATTCGCGGGGGATTGCCCCAAAAATGCGAGTTCCTTTTGGATTTCCTTCTTGATCAATCACAACTGCAGCATTGTCATCATATCGTATTATCATACCGCTGTCACGTTTAAGTTCTTTACAGGTACGAACAATTACAGCTCTGACTACTTCTGATTTTTCTAGGGGCATATTTGGTACGGCTTCTTTGATCACAGCAACAATAACGTCACCAATATGAGCATATCGGCGATTACTAGCTCCTAGGATTCGAATACACATCAATTTGCGAGCCCCGCTGTTATCCGCTACATTTAAATAGGTCTGAGGTTGAATCATATAAATTTTTGAATCTATTCTTCCAATGCAAAGGATGAAGAAAATAAAAGAAATATTGTTTGTCTAAGTCTAAAAAAGAAATAGGCGATTTTGTTTCATCCCCAAGACTCATTTCTCTACGTTCTACATTTTTATCCCGAAATAATAAATTGAGTTCGTATAGGCATTTTGGATGCTGCTATTAAAATAGCCCTTTTAGCTATATTTTCGGTTACTCCACCCATTTCATATAGTATTCGACCCGGTTTAACAACAGCTACCCAATATTCAGGGGATCCTTTCCCTGAACCCATACGCGTTTCAGCAGGTCTTACTGTAACTGGTTTGTCTGGAAAGAGACGGACCCATATTTTTCCACCACGGCGTGCATTTCGTGTCATTGCCCGGCGACCTGCTTCGATTTGTCTCGATGTGATCCAAGCGGGTTCAAGTGCTTGAAGAGCATATTTACCGAAACAAATATGATTACCTCGATAAGATATTCCCTTCATTCTTCCTCTGTGTTGTTTACGGAATCT